CGTCGAATTGGGAGAAGCCGTAGGTATTATTGCGGGTCAATCAATCGGGGAACCAGGGACTCAACTAACATTAAGAACGTTTCATACGGGTGGAGTATTCACAGGCGGTACTGCCGAACATGTACGAGCTCCTTCTAATGGAAAAATAAAGTTCAATGAATATTTGGTTTATCCCACACGTACCCGTCATGGGCATCCTGCTTTTTTATGTTCTATAGACTTGTATGTAATTATCGAGAGTCGGGATATTATACATAGTGTGAATATTCCGCCAAAAAGTTTGATTTTAGTTCAAAATGATCAATATGTAGAATCTGAACAAGTGATTGCTGAGATTCGCGCCGGAACGCCCACTTTTAATTTTAAAGAGAGGGTTCGAAAACATATTTATTCTGAATCAGAGGGGGAAATGCACTGGAGTACCGATGTCTACCATGCACCTGAATATACATATAGTAATGTTCATCTATTACCAAAAACAAGTCATTTATGGATATTAGCAGGAGGTCCGCGCAGATCCAGTATAGTGTCTTTTTCGCTCCACAAAGATCAAGATCAAATGAATATTCATTCTTTTTCTGTCGACGAAAGATATATCTCTGACCTCTCAATCACTAATGATGGAATAAGACATAAATTGTTGGATCTTTCTGGTAAAAAAGATAGGGAAATGCTTAACTATTCAAGACTTGATCGAATCATATCCATATCCAATGGTCATTGGAATTTCATATATCCTTCAATTCTCGAAGAGAATTCTGATTTCCTGGCGAAAAGGCGAAGAAATAGATTTCTCATACCATTACAGTATGATCAAGAACGAGAGAAAGAACTAATACCATTTATGGGTATTTCGATTGAAATACCCATAAATGGTATTTTACGTAGAAATAGTATTCTTGCTTATTTTGATGATCCACGATACAGAAGAAAGAGTTCGGGAATTACTAAATATGGGACCGTAGAGGTGGATTCAATCGTAAAAAAAGAAGATTTGATTGAATATCGAGGAGCAAAAGAATTTAGTCCGAAATACCAAATGAAAGTAGATCGATTTTTTTTTATTCCCGAAGAAGTGCATATCCTGCCCGGATTTTCGTCCGTAATGGTACAGAACAATAGTATCGTTGGAATAGATACACAACTCGCTTTAAATACTAAAAGCCGAGTAGGTGGATTAGTCCGAGTGGAGAGAAAAAAAAACAGTATTGAACTAAAAATATTTTCTGGAGATATTTATTTTACCGGAGAGACAGATAAGATATCCAGACACAGCGGCATTTTGATACCACTAGGAACGAAAAAAAAAAATGCTAAGGAATCAAAAAATTTGAAAAATTGGATCTATGTCCAACGGATCACACCTACAAAAAAAAAGTATTTTGTTTTGGTTCGGCCTGTAGTCACATATGAAATAGCTGATGGGATAAATTTCGCAAAGCTTTTCCCTCGGGATCTCTTGCAGGAAAAAGAGAATGTCCAACTTAGAGTTGTCAATTATATTCTTTATGGAAATGGAAAGTCAATTCGAGGAATTTATCACACAAGTATTCAATTAGTTCGGACTTGCTTAGTATTGAATTGGGACCAAGAAAAAAATGGTTCGATAGAAGAAGTTCGTGCTTCTTTTGTTGAGGTAAGGGCAAATAATTTGATTCACGATTTCATAAGAATTGAGTTAGGCAAGTCTACGATTTCATATACCGGAAAAAGGTATGATACAGCGGGTTCGGGATGGATTCCCAAAAATGGATTAGATCGCACCAATATTAATCCTTTTTATTCCAAAGCGAAGACTCCATTATTTACCCAGCATCAAGGAACTATTGGTACGTTGTTGAATCGAAATAAGGAATGCCAATCTTTTATAATTTTGTCATCATTTAATTGTTCTCGGGTTGGTCTATTCAATGGTTCAAAATATAACAATGTGACAAAAGAGTCGAATCCCATAACTCCAATTAGAGATTTCCTGGGTCCCTTAGGTACTATTGTACCTAAAATAGTGAACTTTTATTCATCTTACCATTTAATAACTCATAATCAGATCTTGTTAAACAAATATTGGCTACTTGACAATTTTAAAGAGATTTTCCAAGTACTTGAAGTATTTAAATACTGTTTAATAGATGAAAATAGGAAGATTTATAATCCCGGTCCATGCAATAACAACATTTTTAATTCATTCCATTTGAATTGGTGCTTTCTACATCACAATTATTGTGAAGAGACATCCACAATAATTATTATTGGACAATTTATTTGTGAAAATATATGTCTATTAAAATATGGACCACACATAAAAAAATCTGGTCAAATTTTCATTGTTCATGTTGACTCCTTCGTTATAAGATCAGCTAAGCCCTATTTGGCCACTCTGGGGGCGACTGTTCATGGACATTATGGAGAAACCCTTTCTGAAGGAGATACATTAGTTACATTTATATATGAAAAATCCCGATCTGGTGATATAACGCAAGGTCTTCCAAAGGTGGAACAAATCTTAGAAGTGCGTTCGATTGGTTCAATATCGATGAACCTGGAAAGGAGATTTGAAGGTTGGAACGAACGTATACCAAGAATTCTTGGAATTCCCTGGGGATCCTTAATTGGAGCTGAGCTAACCATAGCCCAAAGCCGTATCTCTTTGGTTAATAAGATCCAAAAGGTTTATCGATCCCAAGGTGTACAGATCCATAATAGGCATATAGAAATTATTGTACGACAAGTAACATCAAAAGTTTTGGTTTCAGAAGATGGAATGTCTAATGTTTTTTCACCCGGAGAATTAATCGGATTGTTGCGAGCGGAACGAGCAGGGCGCGCTTTAGACGAAGCAATCTGTTATCGGGCAATTTTATTGGGAATAACGAGGGCATCCCTGAATACTCAAAGTTTCATATCCGAAGCAAGTTTTCAAGAAACTGCTAGAGTTTTAGCAAAAGCTGCTCTACGGGGTCGTATTGATTGGTTGAAGGGTCTGAAAGAAAATGTTGTTTTGGGGGGGATTATCCCTGTCGGTACTGGATTCAAAAAATTAGTGCACCGTTCAAGGCAAGACAAAAACATTCATTTGCATTTGGAAATCAAAAAGAAAAATCTATTCGAGTTGGAAATGAGAGATATTTTGTTACACCATAAAGAATTTTTTTGTTCTTGCGTCCCAAACACATTTCTATGACACACCAGAAAAATCATTTACGCAATTTCCTAATTCCTAACGACCTAAAGAGAGATTTATTCTTTTTACTTTCTAGTTATTGATTTGGTAATAAATTAAATAAAACGAAGTAATAAAAAAATGAATGGGTTGAGCTGTGTATCAACGGCCAATCTCGGTAGAGTAGAAGGTTCCGTAGGAACAATTATTTATTTGTGAAAAAAAAAAGAGAAAGCGTGGGAAAAATGACAAGAAGATATTGGAACATCCGTTTGGAAGAGATGATGGAAGCAGGAGTTCATTTTGGTCATGGCACTAAGAAATGGAATCCTAGAATGGCTCCTTACATTTCTGCAAAGCGTAAAGGTATTCATATTATAAATCTTACTAGAACTGCTCGTTTTTTATCAGAAGCCTGTGATTTAGTTTTTGATGCAGCAAGTAGAGGAAAAAACTTCTTAATTGTTGGTACCAAAAATAAAGCAGCGGATTTAGTAGCATCAGCTGCAATAAGGGCTCGGTGTCATTATGTTAATAAAAAATGGCTCGGTGGTATGTTAACGAATTGGTCCACTACGGAAACGAGACTTCTTAAGTTCAGAGACTTAAGAGCAGAACAAAAGATGGGGAAACTCAACCGTTTACCCAAAAGAGATGCAGCAATGGTGAAGAGAAAATTATCTACTTTGCAAACATATCTGGGCGGGATCAAATATATGACCGGGTTGCCCGATATTGTAATCATCGTTGATCAGCAAGAAGAATATACAGCTCTTCGAGAATGTATTATTTTGGGAATTCCGACGATTTGTTTAATCGATACAAATTGTGACCCAGATCTTGCAGATATTTCGATTCCAGCCAATGATGACGCTATAGCTTCAATCCGATTGATTCTTAACAAAATAGTATCCGCAATTTGTGAGGGGCGTTCTAGCTATATAAGAAGTCGTTGATTATGATTATGTTATAATTAAGAATAATAAAATAATTAATTATTTGGATTTTTTGGATCGGTTACTATTCTTGAATTTTGAAAAAGAGATAAAATGGGATATTGATATTATCTTATATGATTTCTTCGTATCCTAATGATTAATGATGAATGTAGATAAGTTGAGAAAGAGATGATTGAATCAAAATAATTCTTTTTTTGAAGTTCGATTTCTGTCAGAGGACAATATGAATGTTATACCATGTTCCATTAAAACACTCAAAGGGTTATACGATATATCAGGTGTAGAAGTAGGCCAACATTTCTATTGGCAAATAGGAGGTTTACAAATTCATGCCCAAGTACTTATCACTTCTTGGGTCGTAATTGCTATTTTATTAGGTTCAGTCATCATAGCTGTTCGAAATCCACAAACCATTCCGACCAATGGTCAGAATTTCTTCGAATATGTCCTTGAATTTATTCGAGACTTGAGCAAAACTCAGATTGGAGAAGAATATGGTCCTTGGGTTCCCTTTATTGGAACTATGTTCCTATTTATTTTTGTTTCTAATTGGTCAGGTGCTCTTTTACCTTGGAAAATAATACAGTTGCCTCATGGGGAGTTAGCCGCCCCCACAAATGATATAAATACTACTGTTGCTTTAGCTTTACCTACGTCAGCGGCATATTTTTATGCGGGTCTTACCAAAAAAGGATTAGGTTATTTCGGAAAATACATTCAACCAACTCCAATACTTTTACCAATTAACATCCTAGAAGATTTCACAAAACCTTTATCTCTTAGTTTTCGACTTTTCGGGAATATATTGGCTGATGAATTAGTAGTTGTTGTTCTTGTTTCTTTAGTACCTTCAGTAGTTCCTATACCTGTCATGTTTCTTGGATTATTTACAAGCGGTATTCAAGCTCTTATTTTTGCAACTTTAGCCGCGGCTTATATAGGGGAATCCATGGAGGGTCATCATTAATTAAATTAGTTTTCGAAATAGTTTTTTTTGCTTATCCCAATTGAGGCAATACATGTTCAAGATAATCCACTCGGTTCTTGATTGGGGAACATAATGGATACAAATAGGTATGTATATAGGACTGGCGTTGTAGGAGGAAAGATAGACGATATTACGAAACAGTGGGTGGGTTAGAGGGGTCACACTAGATATGGAATGTCTATAAGTCCAGCCGCAGATTTCGTATATCTTTCGAAGAATTATTCTGGTCTAAAACCCGATTCCATATAAAATGCGAGCGGTTTACGTTATGAAAGAAAGAAATGTATATGTGATATTAGATATATACTAGTTATATAGGGGCTATCCCTATCTATATTATTATATATTTTTTTTGAAGTTTTAGTTATTTCGACTCGATAGATTTTAGTGATCAAATCAAATAACAAATAAGTAATAATTCATTGGTTGATTGTATCATTAACCATTTTTTTTTGGTACGAGGAACCTATCATGAATCCACTTATTTCTGCCGCTTCCGTTATTGCTGCTGGATTGGCCGTAGGGCTTGCTTCTATTGGACCTGGAGTTGGTCAAGGTACTGCTGCAGGCCAAGCCGTAGAAGGTATTGCGAGACAACCAGAAGCAGAAGGTAAAATACGAGGTACTTTATTGCTTAGTCTAGCTTTTATGGAAGCTTTAACAATTTATGGACTGGTCGTGGCATTAGCACTTTTATTTGCGAATCCCTTTGTTTAATTTCATCCCATAATGTAAATAGAATGTAAAAAAGTACGTAACGTACTTTATTTCTTATTTTATTAACTCCTTGCCGTTTGCTTCTGTGAATCAATACTTTAGTTTAGTACGATGAAATTTTTACTTTTCTTTTAGGTTAGGAAGCGTTTGAACAAAAGAGATATTTCGCAATTGACACGAGACCTAGGACTTCGCTTAATAAGTAGCTTTCTTATTAGAAACTTCAAAAATATAAGAAATATTGGAATTCTCAAATTCAATAAATAGATTTAATCTACTCCCATTAAAAATGGGAAATTAAGAAAAAGAAATCGATCAAAAAAAAAGGGTGAGCCAAGTGATACAAAAAGGACTCTGTTCTTTCTTAGTCCTATCTATAAAAGGAGAGCATATGAAAAATGTAACCGATTCTTTCGTTTCCTTAGGCCACTGGCCATCCGCCGGGAGTTTCGGGTTTAATACCGATATTTTAGCAACAAATCCAATAAATCTAAGCGTAGTGCTTGGTGTATTGATTTTTTTTGGAAAGGGAGTGTGTGCGAGTTGTATATTTCAAGAATAGGTTGGGTCCAACCGGCTGCACTCTATTTATTTTTTATATTTTTTTATATTCGATTAGGATATAAATAAATAGGAAAAAAGTGCACGATCTCGGCGAATTTCTTCTGAATAAATTCAGAAATCATATGTAAGAACCATAGCATTTCGTGATTCATTGGTATCAACTTTGATTCTCTATTAACCACTAATGCGAGACCATTAACATGGTTAAAGCTAAACTGTTTGAAGTCTGGGCATAACACGGTACTCTTTCTACCACTACGTTAGTACTGAAATCGTTTCAAAAAAAAAAAAAAATAGTTGGTAATTTTTCCGATATAGAACACTCATATCGATAAAATGACTTGAACCGTTGACTAGAAAAAGGGGCAAGGTTCCCTTATTATCCAATGCCGAATCGACGACCTATGTATAAAAAAGAGTCATTTTTGGATTTCAATAAAAAAAAGGAAATAAATATATATAAAAATTAAATAAAGAACAAATAACGATTAAAGAAACAACTTTGCTGAAAATTATAGATTTTTGTCGGGTCAGAAGAGTCCTCCTAATATTCTGGGTCTTGTATCGGTTTTGATATGTTTGAATACAAACAGAAATAGAGAGGATAGGCTCATTACATTCAAAGATATGGGAATGCCCATAAAATACAAAATTGAGCGTGAGAGCCAAATGAATCGAAAGATTCATGTTTGGTTCGGGAAGAGATCATGGAAGTTGTCAAATTAATGGTAATAGAATCTACTTTCATTAAATGATTTATTAGATAATCGAAAACAGAGGATTTTGAGTACTATTCGAAATTCGGAAGAATTACGTAGAGGGGCTATTGAGCAGCTCGAAAAAGCTCGGGTTCGTTTACGGAAAGTAGAAATGGAAGCGGATGAGTATCGAATGAATGGATACTCTGAGATAGAACGAGAAAAAGTCAATTTGATTAATGCTACTTCTTATAGTTTGGAACAATTAGAAAATTACAAAAATGAAACCCTTCATTTTGAACAACAAAGAGCGATTAATCAGGTTCGACAACAAGTTTTCCAACAAGCCTTACAGGGAGCTCTAGGAACTTTGAATAGTTGTTTGAATAGTGAGTTACACTTCCGTACCATCAG